GAAGTCTCGTTAATCTCCTCATGCTCGTTCCAAGTTCGAAGTACCGTTTGGCCAAAGAAAAACCCGCTTCCTGACACGATTGCCTCTTTATATAGATAGATATAGGATCTATGGGGTTATTACTTAGAAGTCTATTTTGTACAAGATCCCCTCCTATCTGAGAGAAAAGGGTCCCATGATCCCGAGCCGGTCTTATCTTGGCTCGCAAACCCCAAGTTTGTCTATGAAGAGCTAATCTAATTGTATTAGTTTCTATAATGGATTTCTTATGTGGAATACTAATGGATAGGGCCCCGTTGCTAAGTGCTACAAGATCTAATGCACTGGAACTCGTGGTTATGGACCCGAATCCTTTAGTATGGAACATTGTCTTTTCCAAGTAAAAACCCCTAGTATATGAAAGAATGAAAAGGTGCTTTCGTTCTTGTGGAATAAGAAGCCCTCGTACCTTAATGAAAGGAAAATAGGAATTTTTCGTTAGGTATTTGACCAAATAGGATCGTCCAGTTCCTATAGAACCTATCACTAAAATACCCGATAGGGCTAAGCGGAACGAAAAGGGTTTTCCATGAGATGGTAAATGAAAACGATTAGCCCCACACGAGGTTTGGGAATAAGTGATTGTCTGATAATGAGCAAGGAATATACGTCTTTCTGCTAAAGAGGATCTATTAAACTCATAATTCATTAGATCCTTGTTAGCAATGTCAAGTAGGTATCATAAGTAAATGGATCCCGGTTGTTCAATCCTTTGATAACCAAGGTCCTTCTTTGCTAAAGAGAAATGATCACTATGAGTCAGACTCAATAGAATTGGATCCATTCCAAATAGCGAGAATTAGGATTCTTGATCCCTCTCAATCTCTCTTTCAATTCGAGGATCCAGAGAGGTGTTTTCATAGTCATCTCCGAATATTTGCCATCTCCGAATATTTTGATTTCATTTTTCTATGATATGTCTTTCTATATGAAAATTGGTTATTTACGATGTACGATGATCCCTGTTAAGCATCCATGGCTGAATGGTTAAAGCGCCCAACTCATAATTGGTAAATTTGCGGGTTCAATTCCTGCTGGATGCACGCGAACGGGAACGTTCCATAAGTCTATTGGAACTGGCTCTCTATCCATGGAATCTCATCCATCATCCATACATAACGAATTGGTATGGTATATTCATACCATAACATAAGAACAATAAGAACTCGAATTCTTATCGATACTGGAACTCAGAGCATAGGAGGGAAAGTCGATTTATGGATGGAATCAAATACGCAGTATTTACAGAAAAAAGTCTTCGTTTATTGGGAAAGAATCAATATACTTTTAATGTCGAATCGGGATTCACTAAGACAGAAATAAAGCATTGGGTCGAGCTCTTCTTTGGTGTTAAGGTAGTAGCTGTGAATAGCCATCGACTACCCGGAAAGGGTAGAAGAATGGGACCTATTCTGGGACATACAATGCATTACAGACGTATGATCATTACCCTTCAACCGGGTTATTCTATTCCACTTCTAGATAGAGAAAAGAACTAAAGGAGAATACTTAATAATACGGCGAAACATTTATACAAAACACCTATCCCGAGCACACGCAAGGGAACCGTAGACAGGCAAGTGAAATCCAATCCACGAAATAAATTGATCCATGGACGGCACCGTTGTAGTAAAGGTCGTAATGCCAGAGGAATCATTACCGCAAGGCATAGAGGGGGAGGTCATAAGCGCCTATACCGTAAAATCGATTTTCGACGGAATCAAAAAGACATATCTGGTAGAATCGTAACCATAGAATACGACCCTAATCGAAATGCATACATTTGTCTCATACACTATGGGGATGGTGAGAAGAGATATATTTTACATCCCAGAGGGGCTATAATTGGAGATACTATTGTTTCTGGTACAAAAGTTCCTATATCAATGGGAAATGCCCTACCTTTGAGTGCGGTTTGAACTATTGATTTACGTAATTGGAAGTAACCAATTAGGTTTACGACGAAACCTAGAAATCGATCACTGATCCAATTTGACTACCTCTACGGGATAGACCTCAACAGAAAACTGTTGAGTAACGGCAGCAAGTGATTGAGTTCAGTAGTTCCTCATAGAAAATTATTGACTCTAGAGATATGGTAATATGGAGAAGACAAAATTGTTTGAAGCACGCACAGAACCGGAAGCGCCCCTTGTTTCAAAGAGAGGAGGACGGGTTATTCACATTTAATTTGATGGTCAGAGGCGAATTGAAAGCTAAGCAGTGGTAATTAAGACCCCCGGGTGAAAATAGGGATGTCTCCTACGTTACCCATAATATGTGGAAGTATCGACGTAATTTCATAGAGTCATTCGATCTGAATGCTACATGAAGAACATAAGCCAGATGACGGAACGCGGAGACCTAGGATGTAGAAGATCATAACATGAGCGATTCGGCAGATTTGGATTCCTTTTCTATATATCCACTCATGTGGTACTTCATCATACGATTCATATAAGATCCATCTGTCTAGAGATCGTCATATACATCTAGAAAGCCGTATGCTTTGGAAGAAGCTTGTACAGTTTGGGAAGGGGTTTTTTGAGAAAAAAGAAGAATCTACTTCAACCGATATGCCCTTAGGCACGGCCATACATAACATAGAAATCACACGTGGAAGGGGTGGGCAATTAGCTAGAGCAGCAGGTGCTGTAGCGAAACTGATTGCAAAAGAGGGTAAATTGGCCACTTTAAGATTACCATCTGGGGAGGTCCGTTTGGTATCCCAAAACTGCTTAGCAACAGTCGGACAAGTGGGTAATGTTGGGGTGAACCAAAAAAGTTTGGGTAGAGCCGGATCTAAGTGTTGGCTAGGTAAACGCCCCGTAGTAAGAGGGGTAGTTATGAACCCTGTGGACCACCCCCATGGGGGCGGTGAAGGGAAAGCCCCCATTGGTAGAAAAAAACCCACAACCCCTTGGGGTTATCCTGCGCTTGGAAGAAGAACTAGGAAAAGGAAAAAATATAGTGATAGTTTTATTCTTCGTCGCCGTAAGTAAATACGTAACTAGGAATATGGAAAATTGCATTGCAATAATGCGATGGGCGAACGACGGGAATTGAACCCGCGCATGGTGGATTCACAATCCACTGCCTTGATCCACTTGGCTACATCCGCCCCTTATCCAGCTAAAGGATTTTCTCTTTTTTCCACTCATCATTATTCTATTTATTCTGACCTCCATACCTCGATCGAGATAGTGGACATAGGATGCCACTCTTTAAAATGAAAAAAAGGAGTAATCAGCTGTGACACGAAAAAAAACGAATCCTTTTGTAGCTCGTCATTTATTGAAAAAAATCGAAAAGGTCAATATGAAGGAGGAGAAAGAAACAATAGTAACGTGGTCCCGGGCATCTAGCATTCTACCCGCAATGGTTGGCCATACAATCGCGATTCATAATGGAAAGGAACATATACCTATTTACATAACAAATCCTATGGTAGGTCGCAAATTGGGGGAATTCGTGCCTACTCGACATTTCACGAGTTATGAAAGTGCAAGAAAGGATACTAAATCTCGTCGTTAACTGAATTCAGAATAGAAAGATTCAGAATAAACAAAATTTATAGAATTCAAATAAAGTAAAGGTAGGCGGGGAATAACCTTATTTATGACAAGTTTCAAATTGGTAAAGTATACCCCTAGGATAAAGAAGAAAAGGAACGGGCTACGGAAACTCGCAAGAAAAGTTCCAACAGATCGTCTCCTTAAGTTCGAACGGGTTTTCAAAGCACAAAAACGCATACATATGTCCGTTTTTAAAGCACAAAGAGTTCTTGATGAGATTCGCTGGCGTTACTACGAGGAAACCGTTATGATATTGAACCTCATGCCTTATCGAGCATCTTATCCTATCTTAAAGTTGGTTTATTCGGCAGCAGCAAATGCTACTCATTATAGGGATTTCGACAAAGCGAATTTATTCATAACAAAAGCCGAAGTGAGTAGGAGTACTATTATGAAAAAATTCAGACCCCGGGCTCGAGGACGTGGTTATCCTATAAAAAAAACCATGTGTCATATAACAATTGTACTAAATATAGTAAAGAAATCTAAATAACCTTTAGATCAACCTAAGATTTCGATTCCCAGTAAAAAAAAAAAAAATAGAATAGAAAAATATGGGACAAAAAATAAATCCACTCGGTTTCAGACTTGGTACAACCCAAAATCACCATTCCTTTTGGTTCGCACAACCAAAAAATTATTCTGAAGGTCTACAAGAAGATAAAAAAATACGGAATTGTATCAAGAACTATATACAAAAGAATAGGAAAAAAAGCTCGAATAGAAAAATAGAATCAGACGCAAGTTCCGAAGTAATTACACATATAGAAATTCAAAAAGAAATCGATACAATTCACGTTATAATCCATATTGGATTTCCCAATTTATTAAAGAAAAAAGGAGCAATCGAAGAATTAGAGAAAGATATCCAAAAGGAAGTGAATTCTGTAAATCAGAGACTTAATATTGCTATCGAAAAAGTTAAAGAACCTTATAGACAACCTAACATTCTTGCAGAATATATAGCTTTCCAATTAAAAAATAGAGTTTCATTCCGAAAGGCAATGAAAAAAGCCATTGACTTAACTAAAAAAGCAGATATAAAGGGCGTAAAAATAAAAATTGCGGGCCGTCTAGGAGGGAAAGAAATTGCACGTGCCGAATGCATCAAAAAGGGTAGACTTCCCCTCCAAACAATTCGCGCTAAAATTGATTATTGCTGCTATCCAATTCGAACTATCTATGGAGTATTAGGTGTAAAAATTTGGATATTCGTAGAAGAAGAATAACTAACCTAACCTTGTCTTCTCATTCTGGCCAGCGATGGAATAGAATAAAAAAGACAAAAGTCTTATTTTTCCAAAAACAAAAATCCCCAAAAAAGAAGAAATTATACCTCTTTCTATAAGATTTAATGAAAATTGATAAATCTTTGAATTTAATATAATTGCTATGCTTAGTGTGTGACTCGTTAGTTTTTTCTTTAGGGTCCAAAATAGAAATGAAAAAAAAAATTGACCGAACCCTACTAAAAAAAAAAAAAACTTAGTAATTATAGAAAATTAACTAATAACCAACCTATTGCTTCGTATTGTCGAGATCCTAACTAAGAAACAGTCACTATGTGAATAAATACATCTATCATAAATGAGTAGATCTATCATATAGTTGTAGCAACTGCATTTTTTTGTCTAAAAAAGAAACCAGATTCTAGGTTGTGAAAGAAAACTAAAGGGATGTGGATAAAAGGAGGGATGATAGATAGAAGGAAGAAGAATAAGAAAGAAAGATATAAGATTCCAATGTGTATGGTCTATGAATTACATCATAAAAGGCAATGTGATAAAGCATCAATATAATAAAATAAGAAAAATAAGAGAGAATTCAAAATCGTAATTTTGTGAAACAATAAATAAAAATTTAAAGCAATAATAAAGAGCAGCCCGGGTTAATAAAACTGAGAAAATGAACTCGGAAAGTTTAGAAGCTCCATTGCAGGATTCAAACCTAACCATTAAAGGAGAAGCTGTGGGAACGACAAAACCTATGACTGCATAGGATTGATTTTATTGAAAAGAATCCTAATACTTCATTGGGTGGGATGGCGGAACAAACCAAAAAAATTGCTTTATTTGGTAAGGTTATAAATTAACAAATAAGACAAGAAAGAGTAAATATTCGCCCGCGAAATCTTTATTGGATTAGAATAGTTTACTATGATCCCATAGGGCTAAAAATAAGGATATTAATATTACTTATAAAAAAAAGAGATTACATTATCTAAAAATATCGAATTTGAATATATTCCAGATCTTCTTTCTTTACTATATATTTTTCTATTTTAAGAAATTCAAAAAAAAACCTATTCTATTATATATTGATGTGTATCTATCCGTAATATTTTGGAATATTATGAAATTCGAAAAATTTGCACGCTTTCTCATTTCATTCGCGAGGAGCTGGATGAGAAGAAACTCTCATGTCCAGTTTTGCAGTAGAGATGGAACTAAAAAAGAACCATCGACTATAACCCCAAAAGAACTAGATTTCGTAAACAACATAGAGGAAGAATGAAGGGAAAATCCTGCCGAGGCAATCGTATTTGTTTTGGTAGATATGCTCTTCAAGTACTTGAACCCGCTTGGATTACAGCGAGACAGATAGAAGCAGGACGAAGAGCAATGACACGATATGCACGTCGTGGTGGAAAACTATGGGTACGTATATTTCCCGACAAACCGGTTACACTAAGACCCACAGAAACACGTATGGGCTCAGGAAAGGGATCCCCCGAATATTGGGTAGCCGTTGTTAAACCAGGTCGAATACTTTATGAAATGAGCGGAGTATCTGAAACTGTAGCTAGAGCAGCTATCTCCATAGCTGCCAGTAAAATGCCCATACGAAGCCAATTTCTTAGATTAGAGATATAGAACCCCAAAAAGGAGTATTGAAGATAAAAAACACCAGTTTTTTCCTTCCGGAAAGACAATATTTCTTCCATTCCTTTGCAGTGAAATAACAAATTGAAATCCAAATAATATGATTCAACCTCAGACCCTTTTAAATGTAGCGGATAACAGTGGAGCTCGAAAATTGATGTGTATTCGAGTCATAGGAGCTGCTGGTAATCAGCGATATGCTCGTATTGGTGATATTATTGTTGCTGTAATCAAAGACGCAGTGCCCCAAATGCCTCTAGAAAGATCCGAAGTAATTCGAGCTGTAATTGTACGTACATGTAAAGAATTCAAATGTGAAGACGGTATAATAATACGCTATGATGACAATGCAGCAGTTATCATTGATCAAAAAGGAAATCCAAAAGGAACTCGAGTTTTTGGCGCGATTGCCGAGGAACTGAGAGAATTGAATTTTACTAAAATAGTTTCATTAGCTCCTGAAGTATTATAAATACTAGTAGACGAGATATAGATCAAAGAAAAAATTAGTAGATTGTGTTTTACGTATATGCTTTAAAATCCAAAATGAAAAGAAAAAGGAAAACATGTCGATTATCTCAAAATTAGGAGGAACCTAGAATTAGAGTCTTATGGGCAAGGACACTATTGCTGATTTACTAACCTCTATAAGAAACGCAGACATGAGTAAAAAAGGAACTGTTCGAGTAGTATCTACAAATATTACCGAAAACATTGTTAAAATACTTCTACGAGAGGGTTTTATTGAAAGTGTTCGGAAACATCAAGAAAGTAGCAGATATTTCTTGGTTTCAACTTTGCGACATCAAAAGAGAAAGAATAGAAAGGGAATATATAGAACTAGAACCTTTTTAAAGCGTATCAGCCGACCAGGCTTACGAATTTATGCTAACTATCAAGGAATTCCTAAAGTTTTGGGCGGAATGGGAATTGCTATTCTTTCTACTTCTCAAGGTATAATGACAGATCGAGAAGCTCGACTAAACAGAATTGGGGGAGAAATCTTATGTTATATATGGTAAAGACCTCGCCTATAGTACCCGAATTCTATCTCGAACTTCCTATTTTGAAAATCCAAATAGAAAAATAGGAGAAAAAAATATGACAGAAAAAAAAAATAGGAGAGAAAAAAAAAACCCGAGAGAAGCAAAAGTTACTTTCGAAGGTTTAGTTACGGAAGCCCTACCCAACGGAATGTTCCGAGTTCGCTTAGAGAATGACACCATCATCCTGGGCTATATTTCAGGAAAAATCCGGTCCAGTTCTATACGAATACTGATGGGGGATAGGGTAAAAATTGAAGTAAGTCGTTATGATTCAAGCAAGGGGCGTATAATTTATAGACTTCCCCATAAGGATTCGAAGCGTACCGAAGACTCGAAAGATACTGAAGATTTGAAGGATACCAAAGATTCAAAGGATTAGTTTTTTCTAAGAAAATAAATTCCAAATTTCGAAATTTAAGTCAAGAGGCTTATTTTTTCCCAAAGAGTAGATTCATCGTTTAAGAAAGGAATACCTAAATATGAAAATAAGAGCTTCCGTTCGTAAAATTTGTACAAAGTGTCGACTGATTCGTAGGCGTGGGCGAATTAGAGTCATTTGTTCCAATCCGAAGCATAAACAAAGACAGGGGTAATCTTTCGAAAAAGGAGCTTTCCTTTCTAAAAAGTAAAAAAAAAAAAGTACCCACAGAAATGTCCAAATTCCGAATCCAAAAATGAAAGTAAAGGATATATTTAACCCTGAAGCGGATATCTTTGTATCTTTTTTTCTTTTTGTTATTTCTAACTCATATTTATGAGATAATAAAATATGACAAAAGCTATACCAAAAATAGGTTCACGTAAGAAAGTGCGTATTGGTTTGCGTAGGAATGCCCGTTTTAGTTTACGGAAGAGTGCACGTAGAATAACAAAAGGGGTTATTCATGTTCAAGCCAGTTTCAACAATACCATTATAACTGTTACAGACCCGCAAGGTCGGGTGGTTTTCTGGTCCTCCGCAGGTACTTGTGGATTCAAAAGCTCAAGAAAAGCATCACCCTATGCCGGTCAAAGAACAGCAGTAGATGCTATTCGTACAGTGGGTTTGCAACGAGCAGAAGTTATGGTAAAAGGGGCTGGTAGCGGAAGAGATGCCGCATTACGAGCCATTGCTAAAAGTGGTGTACGGTTAAGTTGTATACGCGATGTAACACCTATGCCGCATAATGGATGTCGACCTCCTAAAAAAAGACGTTTGTAAAAGAATTAAACCGCTTTCAAGAGAAATAAACGATTCAATGATCAAATAAATACTAGTCTATTATGGTTCGAGAGGAGGTAACAGGATCCACCCAAACACTAAAGTGGAAGTGTGTTGAATCAAGAGTAGATAGTAAGCGTCTTTATTATGGTCGTTTCATTCTGTCCCCACTTAGAAAAGGTCAAGCGGATACTGTCGGTATTGCCTTGCGAAGAGCTTTACTTGGAGAAATAGAAGGAACATGTATCACACGCGCAAAATTTTGGAACGTGCCACACGAATATTCTACAATAGTAGGTATTGAAGAATCCATACAAGAAATTTTACTCAATTTGAAAGAAATTGTATTGAGAAGTAATCTTTATGGAGTTAGAGACGCATCAATTTGCATCAAAGGTCCTAGATACATAACCGCTCAAGATATAATCTTACCGCCTTCCGTAGAAATCGTTGATACGACACAACCTATAGCTAACTTGAGAGACCCCATTGATTTCTGTATTGAGTTACAGATCAAGAGAGATCGCGGATATCATACGGAACTCAGAAAGAACTCTCAAGATGGAAGTTATCCTATAGATGCTGTATCCATGCCTGTTCGAAATGTGAATTATAGTATTTTTTCTTGTGGGAATGGAAATGAAAAACACGAGATACTTTTTCTCGAAATATGGACGAATGGAAGTTTAACCCCTAAAGAAGCGCTTTATGAAGCTTCTCGTAATTTGATTGATTTATTTCTCCCTTTTCTACACGCAGAGGAAGAAGGCGCTAGTTTCGAAGAAAATCAAACCAGGTTTACTCCACCCCTTTTAGCCTTTCAAAAAAGATTCACTAATCTAAAGAAAAACAAAAAAGGAATTCCATTGAATTGTATTTTTATTGATCAATTAGAATTGCCTTCTAGAACGTATAATTGTCTCAAAAGGGCCAATATACATACACTATTGGACCTTTTGAGTAAGACTGAAGAAGATCTTATGAGAATTGACAGCTTTCGTATGGAAGATGGAAAACTTATATGGGCCACTCTAGAGAAGCATCTCCCAATTGATTTACCTAAGAACAAGTTCTCGCTTTAAATCCATTACAATTTTTTCCTCTTTTTCTTTTTCGAGTTAGAATAAAAAGAAAACAATTTTGCATCTTTAGCACAATCTTGATTTTCGCGAAATGGATCATAATAAAATAGATTTTAGGTATCTAGGGAAGATTCACTTGGAAGTAACTATTTCCTAGATACCCATGCAGGGGACT